CATACCTAGAGCTAACATCATATAACCCAATTGAGACATTGTGGAATAGGCTAAACCCTTCTTAATGTCTTTTTGAGCAAGAGCTAAAGTAGCTCCCAAAAATACTGTTATTATCCCTATCAAAGAGATTAAATTCATTATGTGAGGTATGCCTATGAAAAGGGGTAGAAGTCGAGCTACAAGGAAAATTCCCGCTGCTACCATAGTAGCGGCATGTATAAGAGCCGAAATAGGAGTTGGCCCTTCCATGGCATCTGGTAACCAAACATGAAGGGGGAATTGTGCGGATTTAGCAGCTGCACCGGAAAATAAAAAAATAGCACATAAAGTAACAAATAAAAAATTTACCTCATTATTATAAATCAAGTTATTAAATATTTGGAATAAATTTCGAAATTCAAAACTACCCGTTATCCAAAAAAAACCCAAAATTCCCAATAATAAACCAAAATCCCCAACACGATTAGTGACAAACGCTTTTTGACAAGCATTTGCTGCAACAGGGCGTGTGAACCAAAATCCTATTAATAGATACGAACACATTCCAACTAATTCCCAAAAAATATAAATTTGTATCAAATTTGAACTAGTAACTAATCCCAACATGGAAGTACTGAAAAAACTCATATAAGAAAAAAATCTCAAATATCCGCGATCATGAAACATATAATTATCGCTATAAATCAGAACCATAATTCCAACAGTAGTGATTAATATTGACATAATAGAAGTAAGCGGATCGATTAAGTATCCGAATTCTAAAGAAAAATCATTATTGATAATCCAAGACCAGACGTATTGATAGATAGAACTGCTATTTATTTGCTGAATAGACAGATTGATCGAAAAAATCATGACTATACTTAATAATAAAACGCTCTGAAAAGCCCACATACGACGAAGACTTTTTGTTGCCGCCGGAAAAAGAAGAAGTCCCACCCCGATTAATATAGGAACTGGAAGTGGAAGGAAAGGTATTATCCATGCATATTGATATGTCTGTTCCATAAAAATAAAAGTTTTTTATTCTTAATTAAATTAATTGCTTCCGCTTCACCGGATCCTACCCCTTTCAAAAGGGGTCAATAAAAAAAATCAAAATATGCACTAACTTAAATAAAAATTTAGCATTTGATATTCTTACTTATTCTGAGTCTTTTCAAAATAGTTCAAATATTCAAATTAAGAAGTTACGCTTGGGTAAATGATATGACCAAGTTACATAAAAAGCGAATACTTATTTTTTAACAAAATATACCCATATATTTAGGAAGATACCGAAAATGACAATATAAATTATTATAATAATGGTTTTCGTATAGAAAGCATCAGGAATTACATACTTGATTCTGATATGAATCATGGGATTAACTAATGTCATCGGCTTAATAACTCGTTATTTTCATTTTAGTTAGTTTATTCCAACTTATTAAACTAATTCATTATGAGATTCATTGTTTTTGATTTGAATAAAAAATATTTTATTTATTAGAAAACATTAGAATATCCGATAAAATAAACTAAAATTTTTTTTGAAGGGATAAAAAGATGTATCCTTTAACAGAACAGATTAATTACTAATCTCATTCGAATTTAAAATTTTATTTAGGCGTATTCTTTCCTCAAGTTTGGCTAGTTAATCGAAGAAAGAGTCAAGTTTTTTATTAGGCAAAAGTTGTCTTTTTAAATACTTCGATAGATTTTATTACATATAAATGAAATGTCGCCAAATCGACAGATAAATAAATAGTAATTAACGATTCGTTTTGAACAATAAATGTCTTTCACATCCAACTATAACAATGAGTAACCTCTTAATTTTGAAATGGCAGTTCCAAAAAAACGTACTTCTAGATCAAAAAAGCGTATTCGTAAAAATATTTGGAAAGGGAAGGCATATTGGTCGGCGTTAACAGCTTTGACAGTAGGGTACTCTTTTTTTAGCAGGAAGGCAAAAATTTTGTTGCCCGACAAAAATAAAAAAAATATAAAAAATATAAAGGAAATTGTCACTTTTTAGAATTCTAAAAAAAAAAGACAATACAATAATAAAGAAATAATACAAGGTTTTACCTTTTTTTAAGTATATTTTTTGATTTTGTTGGTGGGGAGTCTTATCTTCCCCATCGACCTATTTGTCATAATTAAAATGCCAATAATAAAATTTTTCTTTTTTATATCTATATATCTATAGAATATCTATAATAGATAATATTTTTACTTCAAATTAACGATAGAAACTTATTGATTCAATTTTTAAAACTTCTATAACTTTATGACTTCTTCTTTCTCTGAATTACTATCTAGTTCCCATATATCTTTTGTGTTCAGACCAATCAATAAAAGACGTCAGCTGGTGGGATATTATGTACGAACAATGTGTCAATTTGGAATAATCCAAACTGGGTCTCTTTTATATTCATTGATAAAATGCATTTTGTTGGTTAAAATTTATGAAATCGGGTAAATGATAAAAAAAAAAAAAAAGAAAACATTTTGTTTTGAATTCTATCCCTAACGAAAGAGTATAACTATCTAGTTACAAGAGTTCAATGCTCGAAGAGCATAAATAACACTCAATTAGAAGATAAAGAAAAAGATAAATAAAACGAAACTAAACGAAAATATGAACCTTTAAATCCACCTTTGAACTAATTGATATTTACCAAGTTTAATCTTTTTTTTTCAAAATTTTTTCATTGAATTTACTCTTTTAATCTCGACGATTGAATATGAATAGGCTATTATAGGTTTGACAAGCCGCTATGGTGAAATCGGTAGACACGCTGCTCTTAGGAAGCAGTGCTAGAGCATCTCGGTTCGAGTCCGAGTGGCGGCATGTCGTCTTCTAAAAGAGATACAATGGATCTTATAATGAATAATGAATTAAATTCCCCATTTCAATTTCTTAATTAAATTAAGGGATTACTCTTTTTTTTTTTAGATTTTTATGATATTTTCAACCTTAGAGCATATTTTTTCTCATATTTCCTTTTCGATTTTTTCAATTGTAATTACAATTCGGTTGATAAACCTATTGGTCACTGAAATCATAAAACCATATGATTTATCAGAAAAGGGCACGATAACTACTTTTTTTTGTCTAACAGGATTATTAGTCATTCGTTGGATTTATTCGGGCCATTTTCCACTAAGTGATTTATATGAATCATTAATCTTTCTTTCCTGGAGTTTCTCCGTTATTAATATAGTCGCGTATTTCAAAAAAAATAAAAATATAAGCGCAATAACCGCCCCAAGTACTATTTTTACCCAAGGCTTTGCTACTTCGGGTCTTTTAACTGAAATACAGAAACCTGTAATATTAGTACCTGCACTCCAATCGGGGTGGTTAATAATGCACGTAAGTATGATGATATTGAGCTATGCGGCTCTTCTGTGTGGATCATTATTATCAGCTGCCTTTCTAGTCATTACATTTAGAAAGAAAAGTAATCAGTTATTAAGATTAATTAAGTTATTTTCCTTTGACGAAATACAATACAGAAATAAAAGAAGTAATATTTTAAGAAATACTTCGTTTTTTTCTGCTAAGAATTATTACAAGACCCAATTGATTCAACAGTTGGATTATTGGAGTTATCGTGTGATTAGTCTAGGGTTTCTCTTTTTAACCATAGGTATTCTTTCGGGATCAGTATGGGCTAATGAAGCCTGGGGATCATATTGGAGTTGGGACCCAAAAGAAACTTGGGCCTTTATTACTTGGATCGTATTCGCTATTTATTTACATGTTCGAACAAATAAGAATATCCAAGGTGCAAATTCCGCAATTGTGGCGGCTCTAGGCTTTCTTATAATTTGGATATGCTATTTCGGAGTCAATCTATTAGGAATAGGGCTACATAGTTATGGTTCATTTACGTTAACGTCTAGGTAAATTCAAGAAAGCTTCTTACGAATACAAACTAAGTAGAGTACAGTGTATAGAAAAAACTTTGTATGAACTGGCGAGAACCGCGCGAATTACTCCACTACTGGATTCACTCGGTTCTCGCAAAGACCGCGCATATCTAATTAAACTTTATTTTTTTGCTTACTTTAAAAGAATAGAAAAAGCATTCTTTCCTCAGTATATAACTTTATAAAATTATCTAATTTTTTATTTAGGAAAACTATCTATAAAAAAATTAGATAAAATAACCTCAACTTTATCAACTGATAGCGAAAGAACAAAATCCGGGTACATCCCAATGCCTATTACAGGTAGAAAGATAGAGATTGAACCAAATAACTCGCGGGGTCCAAAATCAAAAAGATAAGAATTGGGAGCATTAAATAACTTGTATCCATAGAACATCTGGCGTGACATAGATAATGAATAAATAGGGGTTAATATCATTCCAATTGCGATTAAAAAAGTCATTAGTATTTTTGGCATTAAAAGATATTTTTGACTGGTAATTATTCCCCACAATACTATCAATTCTGCAACAAAACCACTCATACCTGGTAATGCAAGGGACGCCATGGAAAAGATACTGAACATCGTAAAGATTTTTGGCATTAGGATCGCTACTCCGCCCATTTCGTCGAGATAAACAAGACGGATTCTATCATAAGTTGTTCCTGCCAAGAAAAAAAGTGCTGCCCCAATAAATCCGTGAGAGATTATTTGTAAAATGGATCCATTGAGTCCTGCATCCGTTATAGAACCAATTCCTATAAGTATGAAACCCATATGAGATACAGAGGAATAGGCTATTCTTTTTTTTAAATTACGTTGGCCGGAAGATGTTGAAGCTGCATAGATTATTTGTATTGTGCCTATTATCATCAACCAAGGAGAAAATATAGAATGAGCGTGAGGTAATAATTCCATATTAATTCGAATCAATCCATATGCTCCCATTTTTAATAAGATTCCGGCTAAAAGCATACAAGTACTGTAATGGGCTTCTCCGTGGGTATCTGGTAACCATGTATGGAGAGGTAGAATCGGTGATTTGACAGCAAAAGTAATAAAAAATCCAATATAA